ATCAATAATAAGAATATTTTTTTTTTTTTATAAGCGTTTTCCACATTTTTTTATGATGGATGTTTTGAAAAGTGCACTTCATTAATTGAGTCAGAACATCTTTTTTTTACTCAAAAGTATCTCGGAATACTTTAAAAATTAAAACAAAGAAGTAATCACTCGATTTCCGTTTTTTGGATGACTCCCAATTCTATATAATTCTATATATATAGATTTCTCTCGATTAGATATCGTGCAACCCTTTACTATACTAATAAAATAGAACCAACCTTACTTTATTTAAATTGAATTTATTTAACCTTAATCTAATCAAAGTTTCCTTTTTTCTATTGTAGAATTTAGAAGTTCATTGAAATCGAAGAGGTTCTATTTGTTTTGTTCAATAAATTGACCTCTATTTTTGTTTGTCCACTACTTAAACATGACATGATAAATAGGAAAAAGGTTATGATAAAAAAATGGAACCTAAGAATAGGAGTTGTTGACAAATAGGATCAACAATCCTATTTAATTCGACACAAGAAGGGGTTGTGTAAAATCCCTTTTCTTGTGTCAAAGACTAGGAGACGCAGAACCCCTCCTAAACCCTTTGTTCCTTTTATTTATGCTTTAGTTTCTATTCTCCGCTTATTTATCTTTTGGTTTGATGTGATTCAAATAGAAAACTAAGGATTCATCCTATATCACTTCTATTTGAATCACTTCTATTTGAATTGAAAAAACAAATAAAAGATAAAGAAAATTAAATAGTCTTCTTCACAATATACACATCACAACCAGTATAAGTAATTCCCGAAAAAAGAAAAAAAAAAATGGATCATACACAATTACATAATATAATTGCCAACAAAAGTTTCTTTTTTTTTATAGTTTGATGTTGAAAACTCCGTGGATCTAGAAATTCATTTCGGACAATTGAACCTTCTCAAATTGTTTCTTTTTAAGAACCAAAAAGATTTGTGCCAAAATAACAGATGCCAAGAAGAGCAAAAGGCCTTGGACACGTAATGGATCTTGAAGTACTACTTCTGCATCCCCCTGACCAAACCCGCCCACATTAGGATTACTCGTTAATGGTTGATCAAGTTTGATGGATTCGCCCTCAGAAACAAGAAGTTCCGGCCCTGGGGGGATAATATCAACCACTTGACGCCCATCCGATGCCCCAACTATGGTTATTTCGTATCCCCCCTTTTCTTTTCGTATAATTTTGTTTACTATACCCGCCGCTGTAGCATTATAAACATTATTGTTACTCTTGCTCCCGTCGGGATAAATCTGACCCCTCCCTCTGTTCCCGCCTACATATATGGGATATTTTAAAAAATGAGCATCTTTCTTAGTAGCGGGGTCCGGGGAAAGAATAGGAAAGGTGATTTCACTATATTTCTGACCAGGAACAGGACCTATCACAAGAATATTTTTTTTAGTGGGGCGGTAACTTTGAAAAGACAGATTTCCTATCTTTTCTTTAATCTCGGGTGAAATACGATCGGGCGGGGCTAGTTCAAACCCCTCGGGTAAAATAAGAACAGCCCCCACATTCAAAGCTCCTTTTTTACCATTAGCAAGAACTTGTTTCACTTGCAGATCATAGGGAATTCGAACAACTGCTTCAAATACAGTATCCGGAAGTACCGCTTGTGGAACCTCGATATCCACGGGTTTATTAGCTAAATGGCAATTGGCACATACAATACGGCCCGTTGCTTCTCGTGGATTTTCATAACCCTGCTGTGCAAAAATGGGATAGGCGTTTGAAACGGGTGCCTGGGTTATTATATATATCATGAGCGATAGGGAAATGGATCGAGTAATCTCTTTCTTTATCGACGAAAAGGTTTTTTTAGTTTGCATGGTCCAATCATTGATCCCGAAAATTTCTACAATAAAAGTAGGTAGGTCGCTAGTAGAGTTCCCTATCTATAATTTTGATATTTACCGAAATAGTTTTTCTGAAATATTGGAGAAATCCCTTTACTGGATAGAAAGAATAAGTACAATTTTGAGTATTTTGTTTATGTACAAAGTAACAAATATTATAATTGGGCCGTTCGATCCTTTTTTAGTCATTCATTGAATGATAAATTACTACAAGTGAAGGAGATACACGATTTAAATAACGAAAGATCCAATATTTAAAAATTGTATCTAAAATGACTGGAAAAGTAGAAACAAGACCGGATATAATTTGATCATTATGAACAAATCCAAAATCTTTGTAGACAGAGCCAATCATTAATTCCCAACCGTGGGGAGAATGGAATCCTATACATAAATCAGTTAATAAAAGAATACAAAAAGCCTTTATTGTGTCGCTTAAGTTATATAGGAATTCTTGAACCCAAGAGTTAAGAATAATAAGCTCTTCATTACCTAGAATAGAATAACCGCTTAGAATAACGAAACAGATTATATTTGTCGAGAAGTGTAAAATTGTATGGATACGATCCTCATTGTGCATCTTGATCAATTGGGTCGTTTCTTTGTAGATTTCGACGCGAAGCTTTTGTAAATGCGTTTCTGGGTATTCCTTTATCATTTCCTCCAAACGAAGGAGTTCCTCTAAGTCTATGAATTTTTTTAGAATACTCTTTTCTTGAATATCATTCAAAAAAATTTCGGATTGCCGAATATTCCACCAATTAGTAATCCAAGATTCCAGACTTTTTTTAAATGAGAGAGAGATCCACCAAGGCAAAAATACTATAAATACAAGATATAGAAGGGAAATTAATACTTTCTTTTTTACCATTTTTTCGTCTGTGAATTTGTGAAATTTTAATGAACTCACCCCTGCGTCGACTCTATATGATACTAATATTTCTATCAAGGATAAGTTATATCTCAACCCAAGCCATCGAGTCCATTAATATATTTCGAGGTTTTTCTTTGTGATGCAGCAGAGTGGTTAGGTTAGTCCTTAAATCTAGAAAGAATACAGAAATAGAATAAGAAAGAGCTCACTTCAAATTAATATTAGTTGGATTTCGAGACGAAAGAACTCCCGCTCTATTAAATAAAATAAAAAAATTATGGACAAAAAAAAATTCGTTTTAGGGTTGCTTCGTATACGTTTACTTTGGCTTGAATAGGCATTCAGAACAAACTTCCGTTAAGTTATGGTATAGAAAAAAGGGGGGTTTCTTGAGTTTTTTCCCTCTTGCAAAGTATTCCTTTTTCAGTTCTTTTTTTTTTTTCAAAACACTTCAATTGGTACGCGCAAGAAATAGGCCAATTCAGCAGCCTTTTGCTCAATTTCTCGTGGAGTCAAATTCTCATCAGTACGCGTCAAGGGAATGGCCCCCTGGCCTCTGATTTCCATATAAAGAACCCGACGAGCAAAAAGACCCTCTTTATTTTCTATTCTGATGGACTGAATATCTTTCATAAGGAATCGCAGGAATATGCGACGGTTTTTTCCAGGAAATCCCCAACGAAAAATACACACTATGCCCTCTTTTATATCAAATCGATCATAACCACTACCCACATTCCACAAAATTGTGCACCACAAGTAGGAACTAATAAAGAGACCCGCGATCCCATAGAAAGACATCACGATCCCCTGTGGAAAAAAATTTATTTGCTGAGAAGGAAATAAAGATATAAAATTCCTACCAAAATAACTGGAGGTTCCAACTAATACAAATCCTAATGAACCTAAAAAAAGAATGAGGGCCCAAGCGAAATTGCTTATTTTTCGAGATCCCGCTATAAGTTCTATCCATATACGTTCTGATCGCCAACTCATACTCTCACTAGACCTAGTTGCATTTTATTGGAATTGTAAGAATAACAAAAAGAATTTTTATTTTACTTTTTTTGTTTCCGAAGTAACTCTCATCAACCAGCACTACTATAGATGGGAAACTTTTATTTTAGAAAAATGCATCAAATTACTTAGATCCAAACTAAAACAATAACATCTCTTTCATATGATTTCCTATAGATATCCACATATGGATATATTAACTTTACATTTCCGAAATCCTCCCCGCTACCGACCCATTTGCCCATTTGAAAAATGTTATAATTAATTTACCCATATCTCATGTTTACACCTAGATAAGAGCTTATGCTCGAAAGAAGCCACATGTTATACCCTATTCTACTAAATAGATAGGGGTGTTATGATCAAAGTAAGTTTTGAAAAAAAAAAAAAAAAATGGATAGGAGTTGTGCCTATAGTATCTAAAAAATCTTGTTTTTTTGAACATGAAGAAATAAAGAAACCATTGCAATTGCCGGAAATACTAAGCCCACTAAAGGCACAAAAATGGAGGGAAAGCTGTTGAGAGTTATCATTGAGTGGGTACCTCGATTTAATATTTGTACCTGTTATTTTTATTTATTGTTTTAGATTTTTATTTTAACCTTATATGTTATAAAGATATTTTATAATTCATATATACTAATTATATTTATAATTTTTATAATTCATATATAATAATTATATTTATATAATAAATATAAATAAATATAATACTTATATTATACTAAGTATACCTAAGTGAGTATATACCTAAATAAGTAATATATATAAGTCTATGTTTTAGTTTTAATAAATTTTTATTTTATAAATAGTTATAAAAGTATGTAACTAAACGGACTTATTCACCCTTTTACACGTTTCTACACGAAATATATGTATGATAATACACCTTTTTATTATTCATATTATTAGTTATTTTCGTGCTCTTGTCTTATAATTTAATAATTTCCATTAAAAAAAAAAAAGTTATTTATTAAATTATTTATTAAATTAATAAAAAAAAAAAATTAATTAATAAAAAAAAAAAAAAAAAATGAAAACTCTACTCTACAGCTCTACTTAATCTAAGTTTGATCCAAAGGAAAGAAGGCATGTAGCCGAAATAATTCACTCAGAACATCCTTTAAAAGATTACGTGGTACGATTAGATCGAATAAGCCCTTATGGAATAAATATTCAGCCACTTGTGAATCCTCGGGTACTGTCTTATTCAATGTTTGTTCAA